AGTCTTTTTTTCTGGATAGAATTGAAACAAAAACAAGATTGTGTACTGACGATACTAAAAAAGAATATTTGCCTATAATGTATGATCCTTTCTTGAACGGGCCATATCGAGGAGCAATTAAAAAAAGGTTTTCACTTTCAATCATAACTTCTATAGAAAATTTTAAAAAGAGAGTTGGGATAAATAGGATTCATAGTATTCTTCTTCCGTATACAGATTCCCAAGAATTAATTAATGAAATTCTAACTGACCCTAATGATCAAAAAATTAGAAAAAAAGATATTGGAATAAAAGAAATCAGTAAAAAAATCCCTCGCTGGTCATACAAATTAATCACTGAATTGGAACAATCGGCAGAAGATCAAGAAGACGTGGCCTTGGATCATCAAATTCGCTCAAGAAAAGCTAAACGTGTGGTCATTTTTACTGATAACAACCAAGATAACGACCCTAATACCACGAATACCGAAACTTCGGATCAAACAGACGAACTTGCTTTGATACGTTATTCACAACAATCTGATTTTCGACGAGCCATAATCAAAGGTTCTATGCGTGCTCAAAGGCGTAAAATAGTTATTTTGGAGTTGTTTCAAGCAAATGTACACTCCCCGCTTTTTTTGGACAGGATCAAAAAATTCCCCCTTTTTTCTTTGGATATCTTCGAACTAAAAAAAAACCTTTTTAGAAATTGGATAAAGGACGGAACAGAGATCAAAATTGGGGGGTATGCAGAAGAGGAGACAAAAAGAGAAGAGAACAAAAGAAAGGAAATTGTACAGATCGAAATAGCAGAAGCCTGGGATACCATCCCCCTTGCACAAGGAATAAGGGGTTACATGTTAATAACCCAATCAATTCTTAGAAAATATTTTGTATTGCCTTCATTTATAATAGCTAAAAATATTGGACGTATGTTATTATTTCAACTTCCAGAATGGTTTGAGGATTTACAGGAATGGAATAAAGAAATGCATGTTAAATGTACCTATAATGGTGTTCAATTATCAGAAACAGAATTTCCGCAAAATTGGGTAACAGATGGTATTCAGATTAAAATTATATTTCCTTTCCATCTGAAACCTTGGCACAGATCTAACTCTCCTAGAGATCTAATGAAAAAACAAAAATCAGATTTTTGTTTTTTGACAGTTTGGGGAATGGAAGCTGAACTTCCTTTTGGTTCTGCTCGAAAACGCCCCTCATTTTTTGCACCCATTATTAAGGAGCTCAATAAAAAAATTGAAAAATTGAAAAAGAAGTACTTTCTAGCTTTAAATAGAGCTTTAAATATTTTAAAAGGAAAAACAAAATTACTTCTAAAAGTTTTTAAAGAAATCAAAAAATGGGTTATGAAAAATGTTCTATTTATAAAAAAACTAATAAAAGAACTAAATCCAATTCGATTATTTAGGTTTAGATTAAGAAAAGAATATGAATCCAATGAAACTAAAAAAGAAAAGGATTCTATGATAAGAAATCAAATAATTGATGAATCATTTTATCAGATTCAACCTCTGGCTTGGTCAAAATCTTCATTGAAAAAAAAAAAAATGAAAGATCTGACTGATAGAATCAATATAATTAGAAATCAAATTGAAAGAATTACAAATGAGAAAAAAAAAAGAACTCCAGCAATAAATATTAGTCTTAACAAAAACAAAAGAAGTTATAATCCTAAAAAATTCAAGTCACAAAAAAATATTTTGAAAATATTAAAAAGAAGAAATACCCGACTAACCTATCAATTCCATTATTTTATCAAATTTTTCATTGAAAGAATATACGTAGATATTTTTTTATCTATCATTAATATTCCCCGAATCAATACACAACTTTTTCTTGAATCAACAAAAAAAATTATTGCTCAATACATTTACAATAATGAAACAAATCAAGAAAAAATGAATAAACAAAATCAAAAGATAAGTAGTTTTATTTCGACTATAAAAAAGTCACTTGATATTGTTAGTAACAAAAAGTCACATATTTTTAGTGATTTTTCCTACTTGTCACAAGCATATGTATTTTATAGATTATCGCAAACCCAAGTTTTCAATTTGTATAAATTAAAATCTCTTCTTCAATATCCGGGAATATCTTTATTTCTTAAGAATGAAATAAAGGATTTTTTTGGAACACAAGGAATATTTCAGACCGAATTGGGTAATAAAACACTTCAGAATTCTGCAATGAATGACTGGAAAAACTGGTTAAGAAGACATTATCAATATGATTTATTTCAGATTATATGGTCTAGATTAATACCAGAAAGATGGCGGAATAGAATCAATCAACGTCGTATAACTAAAAAAAAAAAAATTAATAAATGGGAGTCGTCTGAGAAAAACGAATTAATTTTTTACAGAAAACAAAATGATGAAAAAGCAAATTTTCCAAAATACAATAAATATGACCTTTTATCATATAAATTCCTTAATTATGAAAAAAAGAGAACCTCTTCTAATTATGGATTACAATTGGAAGTAAATAAAAACCAAGAGCTTTTTTACAATTCCAACATACATAAAGACAACTTTATTGATATCCTAGAGAGTACTCCTACCAATAGTTATCTAGGAAAAAACAGTTATATATATATCGAAAAAAATGAAGATAGAAAATATTTTGATTGGAAAATCTTAAAATTTTCTCTACAAAAAAAAGACGATCTTGAAACCTGGATACAGATCGATACCAAGATTAACCAAAGTAGTAAGACGGGTACTAATAATTACCAAATAGTTGATAAAGTTGATAAATTGGATAAAAAAGATCTTTTTTATCTTACAATTCATCAAGATAAAAAAAAAAATTCAACAAATATCACCAAAAGGTTTTTTTTTGATTGGATGGGAATGAATGAAGAAAGCCCAATACCTAATCTGGAACTTTGGTTATTCCCAGAATTTTTACAACTATATAATGTATATAAAATAAAACCGTGGATTATACAAAACAAATTTCTTCTTTTAAATTTGAATAAAAATGAAAATATTAGGGCAAGTACAAATAAAAACATCAATGAAAAACAAAAAAAGAATTTTTTTATTCGATGGTATAAAAAAATAAAGAATAAAAATAATAATAAAGAAGAACAAAAAGGACAAGGTAATCTTGGATCCCTTCTATCAAACCAACAAAAAGGTATTGAAGAAAATGATGCGGAATCTGACACTGACAGTAAAAAGCGTAAAAAGAAAAAACAATACAAAAGTAAGACGGAAGCAAAAATGGATCTCTTCCTGAAACGTTATTTGCTTTTTCAATTGAGGTGGGACGATTCTTTGAATCAAAGAATAATCAATAATATCAAGGTATATTGTCTACTGCTTAGACTGAATAATCCAAGAAAAATTACTATATCCTCGATTCAACGAGGAGAACTCTGTTTGGATATAATGTTGATTGAACAGAATTTAACTTTTCCGGAATTGATGAAAAAGGGACTCTTTATTATCGAACCTACTCGTGTGTCTGTAAAAAATGATGGACAATTTCTTATGTATCAAACCATAGGTATTTCCTTGGTTCATAAAAGTAAGTACAAAACAAGTAATCAAAGATACCACGAACATGGATATATTCCTAAGACTAATTTGAATGAGTCCAGTTCAGAATATCAAAAAAGAATAAGAAATAGGGATAAAAAGAATTTTTATTTGCTTGTTCCTGAAAATATTTTATCATCTAGACGTCGTAGAGAGTTGAGAATTCTCATTTGTTTCAATTCAAAAAGCCGTAAGGGTGTGGATAGAAATCCAGTATGTTATAACGAGAACTGGGCTCAAAATAGTAGAGAAAAAAATGAATTAATTCAATTCAAGTTTTTTCTTTGGCCTAATTATCGATTAGAAGATTTAGCTTGTATGAATCGTTATTGGTTTAATACCAATAACGGCAGCCGTTTTAGTATGTTAAGGATCTGTATGTATCCGCGGTTGAAAACTTACATTTTTCTTTTACCATAGAAGATATATCAAAGCAAACAGATGTAGATATGCCCTTGTGTTATATTCCAATGATACTAAATCAATAATGTATCAATTAGATGTAGTGAATGAACAAAATATTGAATCTAGCAAATTGGAGGTGAGGTTCAAATTATTCACTTTTTTGAATCCATAAATATAAATAAAGAAATTCATATTTTTTTATATATCTATATCGCATTAAAATGACTAGCATTATTATTACTGATCATTAAAATACATATCTCTAAAAAATAAAAAGGGGCGGATAATTTTATGGTAAAAAGTCCATTCATTTCATTTAATTCTCAAGAAGAAAACAAGGGGTCTGTTGAATTTCAAGTATTCAGTTTTACCAATAAGATACGAAAACTGACTTCTCATTTAGAATTACACAAAAAGGACTATTTATCCCAGAGGGGTTTGCAGAAAATTTTGGGAAAACGTCAACGATTATTGGCTTATTTGTCAAAAAAAAAAAGAGTACGTTATAAAGAATTAATTAACCAATTGGGTATTCGAGAAAGAAAAACTCGTTAATTTGCGGAATCGTGGTATTTTTTCTTTCATTTCCATTTTGATAAACTTCTTTTCACTTTCAGCAATTCATGGAAGAATGAATCGATAAAAAACTTATGACTGCGCCAGTTACAAGAAAAGACCTCATGATAGTAAATATGGGTCCTCAACACCCATCAATGCATGGTGTTCTTCGACTCATCGTTACTCTAGATGGTGAAGATGTTATTGACTGTGAACCAATATTGGGTTATTTACACAGAGGGATGGAGAAAATTGCGGAAAACCGAACAATTATACAATATTTGCCTTATGTAACACGTTGGGATTATTTAGCTACTATGTTTACAGAAGCAATAACTGTAAATGGACCCGAACAGCTAGGAAATATTCAAGTACCTAAAAGGGCTAGCTATATCAGAGTAATTATGTTGGAGTTGAGTCGTATAGCTTCTCATTTGTTATGGCTAGGCCCTTTTATGGCAGATATTGGGGCGCAGACCCCCTTCTTCTATATTTTTCGAGAAAGAGAATTAATATATGATCTATTTGAAGCTGCTACTGGTATGCGAATGATGCATAATTTTTTTCGTATTGGAGGAGTAGCTGCTGATCTACCTTATGGCTGGATCGATAAATGTTTGGATTTTTGCGATTACTTTTTAACAAGGGTTGCTGAATATCAAAAGCTTATTACACGAAATCCTATATTTTTAGAACGTGTTGAAGGCGTAGGCATTATTGGTGGAGAAGAAGCAAAAAATTGGGGTTTATCAGGACCAATGCTACGAGCTTCCGGAATACAATGGGATCTTCGTAAAGTTGATCGTTATGAGTGTTACGACGAATTAGATTGGCAGGTTCAATGGCAAAAAGAGGGAGATTCATTATCTCGTTATTTAGTACGAATCGGTGAAATGACAGAATCTATCAAAATTATTCAGCAGGCTCTGGAAGGAATCCCCGGGGGTCCCTATGAAAATTTAGAAACCCGGCGCTTGGCTAGAGTAAAAGATCCCGAATGGAATGATTTTGAATATCGATTTATTAGTAAAAAACCTTCTCCTACTTTTGAATTGTCGAAACAAGAACTTTATGTGAGAGTTGAAGCCCCAAAAGGAGAATTGGGAATTTTTTTGATAGGAGATCAGACTGTTTTTCCTTGGAGATGGAAAATCCGTCCGCCGGGTTTTATCAATTTGCAAATTCTTCCTCATTTAGTTAAAAGAATGAAATTGGCTGATATTATGACAATACTAGGTAGCATAGATATCATTATGGGAGAAGTTGATCGTTGAAATGATAATTGATACAACAGAAATCAAAGCTATCAATTCGTTTTCCAGATTGGAATCCTTAAAAGAACTGTACGGAATCATATGGATTCTTGTCCCTATTTTAGCTCTTGTATTAGGAATTATAATTGGCGTACTAGTAATTGTTTGGTTAGAACGAGAAATTTCGGCGGGGATACAACAACGTATTGGTCCTGAGTATGCCGGCCCCTTGGGAATCCTTCAAGCCCTAGCAGATGGTACAAAACTACTTTTCAAAGAGAATCTTCTTCCATCTAGAGGAGATGCTCTTTTGTTCAGTATTGGACCGTCTATAGCAGTCATATCCATTTTACTCAGTTTTTCAGTAATTCCTTTTAGCTATAACCTTGTTCTAGCCGATCTTAGTATTGGTGTTTTTTTATGGATCGCTATTTCAAGTATTGCTCCCCTTGGACTTCTTATGTCAGGATATGGATCAAACAATAAATATTCCTTTTTAGGTGGTTTACGGGCTGCTGCCCAATCAATTAGTTATGAAATACCATTAACTCTATGTGTATTATCAATATCTCTACGTGTGATTCGGTGAGACGTAAAAAATCCCCTACCCTATTTTTTGCTTTCTCGGAAGAAAGTGAAATAAATTTAATTTTTCATTTTTTGATTCATCATTTGAATTGATAAATTAAACCAGATAGTTATATGAGTGAAAGAAAACGGCTTGTCAATTTGCAGTAAAGTAATATTGAATCTCATTTCCTATGTACAAGTACAAGAATGAAGTAAAAGTAGTAGAGACGGTTTACCCCAAGAATGGTGATTAGTCATCATGACTTGAAGCGGGTTCAAAAGATCAACAGTATAAAGTTTTTAATATCTATTACTATAGACGTATTAGCATAATGCAAGGTTGAGCAAAAATAGGTGGATGGTTAGGAAGACCAAGATACACAAAGGATTCGTAATGGAGTTTATAGGAGTTATCCAAGAGGATATTTCTGTACAGAAAAGGAATTTGAATTGGGACTTTAAGTTAGTAGAAATGATAAAGAAGTACTCCCTACAATTCCGATCCAGAGTATGTTCCTATCCACTGATTAAAAAAATAACTATCAAGAACGAAGTAATCTTTTACCTTTGACTTTGCTTAAAGTCCCTTTTTCTGAGAAAGAAGAATAGGAACAAAATAAAATAGAAAGACTAGAATTGAAAAATTTATTTTTTTTCGTAATCAAAATAATAGGTTGAAATCTCTATGTGAGATTTTTACAAAAAAGTTTTCAAGGATTTCGTTATTAATTAACAAAGAAAAATTAGAAAGGATAAGATAAATTCAGAAGCACTTTTTTTTTATTTATTAAAATATAGCAGACAGAATTCCATTGGTCTAATTTGGAACCTTTAGGTAGGGTGTTTATCTATCCTATCAAATATCAAGATTGAAAAAGAGTGAAGGTTCTTTAGATTTATTTGTGACCCATGAGGAGCCGTATGAGGTGAAAGTCTCATGTACGGTTCTGAAATAGCGATGGAACAGTGATGTTATCATCGACTATAATTATCTAACAGTTCAAGTACAGTTGATATAGTCGAAGCACAATCAAAGTATGGTTTTTGGGGGTGGAATTTGTGGCGTCAACCCATAGGGTTTATCATTTTTCTAATTTCTTCTCTAGCCGAGTGTGAAAGATTACCCTTTGATTTACCAGAAGCAGAAGAAGAGTTAGTAGCAGGCTATCAAACCGAATATTCCGGTATCAAATTTGGTTTATTTTACGTTGCTTCGTATCTTAATTTATTCATTTCTTCATTATTTGTAACAGTTCTTTACTTGGGGGGTTGGAATTTTTCTATTCCGTATATATTTGTTCCTGGATTTTTTGATATAAATAAAGCCGGTAAAGTCTTTGGAACAATAATAGGTATCTTTATTACATTAACTAAAACTTATTTATTCTTGTTCATTCCTATTGTAACAAGATGGACTTTACCGAGACTGAGAATGGACCAACTTTTAAATCTCGGATGGAAATTTCTTTTACCTATTTCTCTAGGTAATCTATTATTAACAACTTCGTCCCAACTTCTTTCACTCTAAAGAACTACAATAATATTCACAACTTCTCTCAAACAAGAGAAAGAAACAAAAAAACCTTTTTCTAACTATTCACTATATGTTTCCTATGGTAACTGAGTTCATAAATTATGGTCAACAAACAATACGAGCAGCCCGGTACATTGGTCAAGGTTTCATGATTACCTTGTCCCACGCAAATCGTTTACCAGTAACTATTCAATATCCCTATGAAAAATTGATCATCTCGGAACGTTTCCGAGGCCGGATCCACTTCGAATTTGATAAATGTATTGCTTGTGAAGTATGTGTTCGTGTATGTCCTATCGATCTACCTGTTGTTGATTGGAAATTGGAAACGGATATTCGCAAGAAACGCTTGCTTAATTACAGTATTGATTTTGGAGTCTGTATATTTTGTGGTAATTGTGTTGAATATTGTCCAACTAATTGTTTATCAATGACTGAAGAATATGAACTTTCTACTTATGATCGTCATGAGTTGAATTATAATCAAATTGCGTTGGGTCGATTACCGGTATCGGTAATTGAGGATTATACAATTCGAACAATTTCGAATTACCCTCAAATAAAAAAATAGATCCCTTTTTTGAATCAAAAATTTTTCAATTACTGAGGTTCAGTTTGAACCTAAAAAAATAAAGTTTTTGCTTGCTCAATACAATTAATTGATTAGTGAGAATCTTAGCTTAACTTAAATTGAAAAAAAAAATGACTATATTTTGATTCCAAATATATAGTTTTAAACTCAAATAGGAAATACGGGTGATCCAATAACTTTATCTACATCAATACTTATTCGTTTTACAATTTAAAAGTACCTGAGTAACTTCTTTTTTCCTGGTCAGGTCAATAAAATCATGAAAGATTTAGATATTTATTCTATAAAAGAAATGGATTTACCTGGGCCAATACATGATTTTCTTTTAGTCTTTCTTGGATTGGGTCTTATATTAGGAGGTCTAGGAGTAGTAGCACTTCCCAATCCAATTTTTTCTGCCTTTTCATTGGGGTTGGTTCTTGTCTGTATATCTCTATTCTATATTCTATCGAACTCTTATTTTGTAGCTGCCGCGCAACTCCTTATTTACGTAGGAGCTATAAATGTTTTAATCATTTTTGCTGTTATGTTCATGAATGGTTCAGAATATTACAAAGATTTTCATCTTTGGACCGTGGGGGATGGAGTTACTTCGATAGTTTGTACAAGTCTTTTTATTTCACTAATTACAACTATTTTAGATACGTCATGGTACGGAATTATTTGGACTACAAGATCCAATCAGATTGTAGAGCAAGATTTGATAAGTATTAGTCAACAAATTGGAATTCATTTATCAACAGATTTTTTTATTCCATTCGAATTCATTTCAATAATTCTTTTAGTTGCTTTAATAGGTGCAATTGCTGTAGCTCGTCAATAATAATTCTTTTAAACTAGGAATTTCAATCAAACTTTGGTCTTGGTTATCACATCCATTTTGCTTCATAAAATCTTTGATAAAAAAAAGGGGTTAATAAAAGAGAAAGACTTTAGGGCAATCTATTACCAATGAATTCCTTTACTTTATTCCAACCTTACTATATGCAAGTAAATAGAATGCGTTGAATTGTTGTTCATATTGAAATGAATCAAGATTGATAAGGAGTTGGTTAATGATACTCGAACATGTACTTGTTTTGAGTGCCTATTTATTTTCTATTGGTATCTATGGATTGATCACAAGTCGAAATATGGTTAGAGCCCTTATGTGTCTTGAACTTATATTAAATGCGGTTAATATCAATTTTGTAACGTTTTCTGATTTTTTTGATAATCGTCAATTAAAAGGAGACATTTTCTCCATTTTTGTTATAGCTATTGCAGCCGCTGAAGCAGCTATTGGACCGGCTATTGTTTCATCAATTTATCGTAATAGAAAATCAACTTGTATCAACCAATCGAATTTTTTGAATAAATAGTATAGTATTAATCATATAAATTTGAATATCTTGATAAATGAAGTGAAGGTGCCTTTACTATGTAAGGTACGATTGTGGGTACAAAATATAAGAAATCCAAGTATTTTGGTTCTCTCTCCTAACAACGCAGAAGTGTAGATTTCTTATAAAAATTCTGAGAATTTATTGATTCATCT